ATAGAGTTCCAACGAAAACCACCTGATTGAAGAGACTGTCAGAGTTTTCTATTTCTAGGATCAATAAAATAAGGTTTTGTTGGTATAGAACATGGGATTCTATAGGAAATTTAATAGGTACGAATAGAGCAAAAGAGGAAAAAAAAAAATAGTAGAAGTAGAGAAGGTTATAGAAAACTATATACGAGTCATCACTACCCCACTTTTTGTATTTCCTTAATTAAATTTGGTTTGATTAGGGCGAAATTCCTTCAAAACCTCCGCCCTTTTTAAAATATCCTGAACAGTTTCTGTAGGTTGAGCACCCTTTTCAAGGAAATATAGAATAGCAGGAACGTTTAAATAAGTTTGATTCTTTATCGGATCATAAAAACCCACTTTCCGAAGATCTCTTCCTTCTCTTCGGGATCGAACATCAATTGCAACGATTCGATAGACGGCTCATTGGGATAGATGTAGATGGATAGTACCCCCCCTAGAAACGTATAAGAAGTTTTATCCTCGTACGGCTCGAGAAAAAATGATTTGAAGTTTTATTTATGTATAGAATTACAACGGCAAATGGATCTATAAAATGATCAAATCAATATAATTAAGTCCTTTTTTCTTCTTCCTTCTTGAAATGAAAAAGAAAAAACAAATCATTCGTACTCATAACTCAAGTTGGATAACTCTCAAATAGCTCAAAGGAAAATCTTTAGGCATTTCTTTTATTGAGCGGTCTTTAAACACCTTTCATTTTTGTTTGTCTCGTTTAAAATTTATTTGGATTTGGTTTTATTCTAGTCCAGTTATTGAGACAATTGAAAGGGTCTTTCCTTGTTCTGAGATCCTTTATCTTTTATTTGTTTTAAATCATTGGGTTTAGACATAACTTCGGTGATTTTTAATCCTCTCAAAATGGCAGCAACATACCCTTTTTGTGATTTCTTTTCATCAAAAAATCATACAAACGGTTGATTCTGACGTGATCCACTTTATATCGAAAGAGTTTTATCAATTTCCAAGAAATTTTCCTTTTGTATTGGAAACTTGGAACCCTTTCGATTTCTATATCGAAGATATATTTACGAAGTTGTTCCAATTTATTGATTGGTATTAACCCTAGATCCTTGCCCTTGAGAAATAAATTAATACTTTCTACTCGAGCTTCATCATGGACTATTTCCATTACAACCCAATAAAAAAGAGAGGTTCTAGTGGAATAGAAGAAACGATGTCGAGTCAAGAGCACCTTCATTACTATATAAAATGGTGGACGTAAGAATCCACAACGGATCATGTCTTTCAAGTCGCACGTTGCTTTCTACCACAGCGTTTCAAACGAAGTTTTACCATAACATTTCTCTAATTTGGAGCCGGTATGGAATTGATTCCATTATGGAATCATGAATAATCATTGGTTTAGTCATTACATAATAATCGATACTTTTTTCTTCTATATAGATGGATAGCTATTTTTATGAAGAAATTTTAGCAAGAATTCAACTTAACCCCATAATTTGATTGTATAAATGCAAGATTTTTTTTTATTAGTTTCTATTAGAATTAGAAAAATTCTATTATTATTTCTATTCTAATTTATTATATATCAATATTAATAATATTAATAATATATTAATAATATAATAATTAAATAATTAATATTATTATAGATTAATAAATAAATAAAAAAATCAAAATAATAAAAAAAAATATTCTATTATTATCTATTAAAATAAAAAAATGGAAATACCATAAAAATAAAAAATAAGACGAATAAATGAGTTCTTTTTGAATATCTACATCTTCAAGTAACTCAATAGGATAGATTCACTAATTTCACACCTCTTTATCTTTTTTATCTTTAAGTACTAAAGATTCAACTAATAAAGAATGATTAAAAATATTTAATTTAGAATTAAGTTTCCTACTTTGACATCATTATTTGAATAAAGTTTTACAGTAAGAATCGCGTTTGATCATCATAAAAAAGAGAAATTTCTATTTCTTTTTGAATTGAATCAGCAATGATTCAAAGCAGATAGATCGAATAATAAACAATAAAGAAAAAATTTTTTCTCATGAGATGAATAAAAAAGACTGATGTAAGGGAAGATTTAAGTCGTTATTCTTTCATTTTGATTTTTTCAATTCCATGAAAGAATAGAATAGTGGGTTTTCCTATCTATCAGATAGACTGAACAACGGTCATATTCTATGTTAAATATTTTAATTTTAAAATTTAAGGAATCCCAATTTTTTTTTTCACAAAGAAAAACTATTGTCACTGAAATAGAGCGATAACAATATATACATACAATATATACATTATAGGCTGCGCATTTCCTCATTTTATATACGTATTTTCGTATTTTGTTTGATGTGAGATTCAGTAATCTTTGTATAATTTTGTCATAAAATAATAAAATAACAAAGTAAAGTGAATAAAATGGACGAATCGCCCCTGTCTCAATCTTTTAAAATACATGTATTACATATGTAATTTGATTGTTTATTA